AGGTGAAGGAAGTATGACTGCTTTACCAATAGTTGAGACCCAATCGGGAGATGTTTCGGCTTATATTCCTACCAATGTAATTTCCATTACGGATGGACAAATTTTTTTATCCGCTGATCTCTTCAATGCTGGAATCAGACCTGCTATTAATGTGGGTATTTCCGTTTCCAGAGTTGGATCCGCGGCTCAAATTAAAGCCATGAAACAAGTAGCCGGCAAATTAAAATTGGAATTGGCACAATTTGCAGAATTAGAAGCCTTTGCACAATTTGCTTCTGATCTGGATAAAGCAACTCAGAATCAATTGGCAAGAGGTCAGCGATTACGTGAGTTGCTCAAACAATCTCAATCATCCCCTCTCGCAGTGGAAGAACAGATAATCACAATTTATACCGGAACGAATGGTTATCTTGATTCATTAGAAATTGCACAGGTAAGGAAATTTATCGTTGATTTACGTACTTACTTAAAAAGTAATAAACCTCAATTCCAAGAAATCATATCTTTTACCAAGACATTTACTGAGGAAGCAGAAGTACTTTTGAAAGAAGCTATTCAGGAACAGATGGAGCGTTTTCTCCTTCAATAACAATAAGAAGTCTGAATAACAACTAGAAGTACATTAATTAGTTTCAATCGGCAAGGTAAATTATAAGTAAAAGGTGTATATTAAATTAAAAAGTGGATCTCTTATTCAAATCATTCAAAAAAGCGTTCGTGACATAGAAATCTAAAAGATATATGGAAATAAATTGCGTCCAATAGGATTTGAACCTATACCAAAGGTTTAGAAGACCTCTGTCCTATCCATTAGACAATGGACGCTTTTCATTTCCATATTTTTTTTCCTTTCTTTTTCGGAAAAAAGAAATATGTGAAAAACTTATGGGAATTGTGTATTCCCTTCAATAATGCATTGCATTACTTATATTGTTTTTAATTTTTGAAATTTGATTCATATTTCTTTTTTTTATTTTTTTTAAATAGCGAGATTACTAGAAATATTGACTAGAGTTAAGAGATAAAGTAAGTACAAGCGGGTAGCGGGAATCGAACCCGCATCGTTAGCTTGGAAGGCTAGGGGTTATAGTCGACGTTGATTCATCATTCTTAACGTCTCTAATTCAAAACCGAACATGAAACTTTGGTTGCATTCGGCTCCTTTATGGAAGATTAAGATATGAACGACATTAAAAAAACTTGACCCATAACATCTATGTCAGCTTTTCTGTCTGAATAATAACCGACCTGCTTTCTAGACGATCCTTATAGAAAAGGAGGGGTTTCTAAGACTCTTTCTAATTACTTCGTTCTCTATTTCTATTTAATAGAACCCTTAGGAAAAGCTTTTTGTTTCAATCGAGCTAAAAGATTTGGCAATGTCTTTAGTAAACCAAATACATTCTTTAATAGCTATTTTGCTTCACTTTTCCCTATACAATACAAAAAAAATTGAAGATTTAGTTACGATTAGAAAGCTATTTTCTATTTTTATCCATGGATTCCTTTCTCATATTCATTCAATTGGAAGTATGGATCCACTAAAAAATATTATGTTTCGTAATTTCATAATCTAATTTTTCAATTTCTAATTGACTACAAATTACGAGAATATATATTCTTCCTCGATTTTTTCATTCAGAGGTAAAGGAGTAAATCCTTTTTACAAGATAAAGTTTTTGATGGGGAATGGGGATATTAATCACCCCGGGGGACCCCTTAACCATTGAGAGATTAATCGAACGAATCACACTTTTACCACTAAACTATACCCGCTACAATACGATTATTGTATATAAATCGAATTTTTGTCGAACAAGAAATTTATTCGTAAGCACAAGATAGGATCAAAAAGGAATCATGCAAATTAGAGCGTAAACAAGAGAACGTAATGAGATTAGGCTCCATTTAAATACCAAGTTTTTTGCTTAGAGGTTTTTGTCGGATATGGCTTGACAAAACTATTTAAGTCGTAACATAAAAATACAGTGAACAAGAATTCAAAGTTCCCCCGTTTTGGTATCTTACTTTAATTTTTAATTAAGTACTAAAAAAAAAGCCAAGAAATTAAGATAGCAAATGACATTTGGGTTATATATCAAAGGAATCGAAATAGTTCCTCTTATCATTGTTTCAATATCAAAAATAAGTTTTTCTGTTTGCAAATTAACGAAATTTTTGAAATTTGATTCATTGAAATAAAAGAAGCCAGGCCCAGCTAGGTACTGGCCAGGCCAAGTCGGGGAAAGAAAAGGTTTATTTCAACAAAATAAAAAAAGTACTTTTTTTATTTTAATATAGATAAGATAAACTAAAGAAAAGTATTTTTTCAAGACTTATTTTGACTTATGTAATTGTAATATAGTAATTGCCGTTTTCTTTGTCAGTTGGGGAGAGATGGCTGAGTGGACTAAAGCGTCGGATTGCTAATCCGTTGTACGAGTTTTTCGTACCGAGGGTTCGAATCCCTCTCTTTCCGTTTTGATTGATAACTTTATATTTACTTTTTTTTTTTATTTTTAATTAAGTTATTTTAAAAATGTGAAAGAGCTAAAATCCTACTAAAGAATATTTAAAAATCGAGCAAGAAAAACAAATAAAATCTTATTTATTTTTTATTCTTCACGTCCAGGATTACGTCCTGGATCATTAGATAGGAATCCGAAGATGAATAAAGAGACAAAGAATATCACTACCGTGTAAACAAATAGTTTTAGAGTAAGCATTACATAATCTCCAAAATTCTTTTTTAGAAAAAAAAGAGAGTAGATCCTCCATGCGTATATTTCTATTTTATACTAAAGTACCCTACTTTATTAAAATATAATAGGGTATTTTAGTATCGTTTATATATTTATTTTTTTTTTTTTAATAGCCGCCGAATAAACTAAAGTTTTTTTGAGGCTAGAAAAAGAAAATAATTTGAAAAAAAAAAAAACATTGTTAATAACTTAACAACAAGGGGATTTTCAAATTACGAAAAATTTTCTTTTATATCCACAATTAGACACTTTGGAAGACTCTAAGAGGTCTTCTGATGAAAGATGAAAAAAGGTCAGAATAATGAAGTCAAATGTGGTGCTCCGAACTTATCACAGCTATACCAGAATTTCGCTATTTGAATCGAGGGTTTATACTGTAAGATTTATCTGATCTGTTAGACTTTTTTTCCACTAAACCAGATATTTGTCTAGGGCGGTTTTAAATACTATTGAATTAATAAATATTGATTCAAAAATAGTCTTTAATTTTTTAATTAAAAATTATTAATTAAAAGTATCACCGAAAACTTACAGCAGCTTGCCAAACAAAAGCTAAGAGAAAAAAAAGAACAGGTATTACTGGCATAACATCTACGACTGGATTTAAAAAAGCGTAGGCTTCGGGCAATTTGGCGGCGAAAAAACTACTTGAATAAAGGGTAGAATTAAGACAGATACAGATTAAACTTAATATATTAAGCATAACAAACATTTTGTTCTTCAGGGTAATTATATTTATTTTGATTGAGTTATTCAGAAGTTGCATTACATTATTTATACCAGGGGAAAGGAATAAAAATCAAATAGATAAACACAAAAACCTTCTTCAATTTTAAAATCAAAAATGAATCGAATAAATCATACTTACATATAATATCTTAATTGAATTAGATATAATTATCAATAAATTCATTTGGTTAATTTTATATTTACCCATAGAAAAACTCTCTCAATAATTAAATTTATTAGATATTTTTTTGATAGATGATATTTCAACTCAAGTTGACGAACAACCAGTACCAATTTTAGTGTTTATTAGTGTCAAATAGAAATTAGAAATGGGGCGTGGCCAAGCGGTAAGGCAACGGGTTTTGGTCCCGGTATTCGGAGGTTCGAATCCTTCCGTCCCAGAGCATATCTTTATAAACACCCAGCCGAATATTATAATATTATATTATTATAATAATGTTATTATAATAATGTAATATTATTTACTATTATATATATATACTTACTCCATATATATATCATATAATGTATTAATATATATGTCATATAATTGATGACATTTTTTATATATTTATTATTTATATAATATTATATAATTAATATTATAAATATAATTTATATATTTATAATATAGAAGATTATATTAGAATATATATAAATAGCTATACTGGGGTTAAATGTTATTTTTTCTGCGACTTCTTCATAAATGATATTTAATATATAAAGAAACGTAAAATATCGATTACTGGGTACGGACCAAACCAATGACTATTCATTGATTCTATAATGGAATTAATTGCATACTGGTTCCAAATTAAAGGAATGTTATGGTAAAACTTCGTTTAAAACGATGTGGTAGAAAGCAACGTGCGACTTGAAGGACACGATCCACTGTGGATTTTTACACCCACCATTTTTTTTTTATTATATAGCACTGAAAATGCTTTTGGCTCGACATCATTTGTTCTGTTCCACTAGAATTGTTATTTTGTTTGGTAGGAGGGGGTTGATGTAAACTGTATCGTACAAGATGGAGTTCGAGCAGAACGTATTGATTCGTTTATTGGAGGCAAGAATCTAAGGTTAATATCAAGTAATAAATTGGGACAACTTTGTTAAGTATATTTTCAATATGGAAATCCAAAGGATCCAATTTAAGCGAGTCTTAAATTCAAATTTGTTGGAATTTAACTTTTCGATGAAATCAAAAGAAAGTGTATTACACAGGAATCCACCTTTAATATGGTTCCGTGATACAGGGAAATTACAAAAAAAAGGTATGTTGCTGCCGTTTTGATTGAAACGATTAAAGATCACTGAAGTAATGTCTAAACCCACTGATTCAAGGCAAAGAAAGATAAAGGATCTTAGAACAAGGAAATACCGTAGGCAAAAAGAAAACGGATTAGAGACTACTCAATAAAGGAAATTGTTTCGTTATCCAACTTGAGTTATGAGAGTAAATACGAATAGGTGGCGAAAGAATAATAAACAACAAGTAGTTAAATCAGATGGTAAAGAAAGATAATTCTTGAGCCGTACGAGGTGAAAACTTCTTATACGTTTCTCGGGGGGGCTTATCTACATCTATCCCAATGAGCCATTTATCAAATCGTTGCAATTGATGTTCGCTCCCGAAGAGAAGGAAGAGCTCTTTGTAAAGTGGGTTTTTATGATCCGATAAAGAGTCAAACCTATTTAAATGTTCCTGTTATTCTATATTTCCTTGAAAAAGGCGCTCAGCCTACAGGAACTGTTCATGATATTTCAACGAAGGCAGGTGTTTTTATGAACCTTCACTCTAATCACCAACCAAAAGTCAATTAAAGTAAATTAATGAAATATATAGAACTGAAAGAAGTTGCGGATAATTTTTCTAGAGTTTTGTCTAATCTTTTCTTTTTTACTTAGATTAATTGAATAAACCTTGGAGCTTTTATATTTCATTTTTTTTTTTATTTATCCGCCTACATCCTTTATGACTCTATGTCGGTTCTCTATTTCTATATGTAGTGCCAACCCAACACAAATCCTTAGTTTTTTTTATTTAATAAATTGACAAATTGAATTTCAATTTGTCAATTTATTTTTATTGTATTCTTTTCTCAGCATTCCCATTTCTATTGACAACAGTGTATCAAATATTTATAATTTATTAATATATAATAATATATATATATTTTTATCTCTCTCTGCTGGTTTATTATGTTCAAAATTTATTATATATTTTTCTATTTTTTTTTTGTTTTGCCTTTGTATGATTGCGCCGTACAATTTAATCTCTTTATTTATTGGGATTCCGATTGTATCTATACATTCTAATTTTTTTAGTTCGGGTTGCTAACTCAACGGTAGAGTACTCGGCTTTTAAGTGTGGCTAGCATCTTTTACACATTTGTATGAAGCAAAGTATTCGTCTATATCATCGGTAGAGTTTGTAAGACCGCGACTGATCCTGAAAGGAATAACTGGAAAAAGCAGCATGTCGTAAAGAATTAAAAGAATATTTCATTCGTACTGTTATGGGCTGTTATGGGAATCGGGCCAAACCTTGTTTAAATTGTTTGAATTTTTTATTTGGAAGAAAATAAATCAAAACTAAATTGAAAGTTAGGTCGAAAAAATAAATGGATAGGACCTAACTATAGGTCCCAATTATAGGAAAAGAAAAAGTAACGAGCTACTATTCTTAATTTTTGAATGATTACCCGATCTAATTAGACGTTAAAACTATATTAGTGCTTGACGCGGGGAAAGGCTTTTACCACGAGCATATTGTTTTGAATCCTAACTATTTTCTATCTCCATTATGGATAAATGTGTATGAAGGAAGCAGTATATTGATAAAGAGAGTTTTTTTAATCATTTAATCAAAAGAGCGATTGGATTGCAAAAATAAAGGATTTCTAACCATCTTGTTAGCCGAGAATGAACATAAATCAATTGGTCAAAAAAAGAGAGAATAGAGGGTCCTTTTTAAGTCGTACCTTTTTACAAGGTATCCTCCTTTATTATTTTTTAAATTATTATTAAATTAATATAATAAATATCTTGTTGTAACTCTATCGTACTATGTATCATTTGATAACCCAATGTCTCCCATCCTATTTTCGGTTCAAATCGAATTTCAAATGGTGGAATCTCAAGGATGTTTAGCGCTAGATAGATCATCCAGGAAATATGAACTCCTATACCCCCTTATCTTTCGGGAGTATATCTATGCGTTTGTTCGTGATCATGGTTTAAATAGAGTGAATTTTTTAGAAAATGTAGTTAATGTGGTTTATGACAATCAATATAGTTTACTGATTGTAAAACGTTTAATTTTTCGAATGTATCAAAGAAATCATTTGATTATTTCCGATAATGATTCTAACCAAAATAAAGTTTTTAGGTTCAATGCAAATTTGTATTCTCAAATGATATCAGAGGGATTTGCAGTCATTGTGGAAATACCCCTTGCCCTAAGATTAGTATCTTCCGTAACGGGCAGAGCACTTGTAAAGTATTCTAATTTAGTATCAATTCATTCAATATTTCCTTTTTTAGAGGACAAATTAATACATTTAAATTATGTCTTAGATGCACTAATACCCTTTCCGATTCATCGGGAAACTTTAGTTCAAACCCTTCGTTGTTGCGTCAAAGATGCTTCTTCTTTGCATTTATTAGGGCTTTTTCTTCACGACTATTATAATACTAATAGTTTTATTAGTACAAAAGACGTTCCAAATAAATCTAGTACTCTGTTTTCAAAAAGGAATCCAAGATTTTTCTTGTTCCTGTATAATTCTCATGTTTGTGAATACGAATCTGTCTTACTTTTTCTCCGTAATGAATCTTCTCATTTACGATTAACATCTTTTGGTGTCTTTTTTGAACGAATATTTTTCTATGCAAAAATAAAGCATCATGCAGAAGAAGTCTTTGCTAATGATTTTCCGGCCGGCTTATGGCTTCGTCAGGATCTTTTGATGCATTATGTTAGACATCAAGGAAAATCAATTCT